TAGATGCTTACGAACGAAGTTCTACTATGTCCAGCGCAGATCGTTCGTAGCGTCCCAAAGGGCCTAGGCGTAATTCCCAGTCTTCACCATGAGCATTTCCGGAAAGAATTCTGTTTAGAAAAGGAGCGATCGAAGCACCCTCCTTTTGTCGAATTGCATTGAGTCTTTTAATACCATATTCCTCCTTTGCCGAAGACTCATCCTCGACATTCGTCTGGGCTCTTCTTCGAAAATCGGACATCGAGAAAGCGCACGCTTCCCTCTTTCGAGTTCTTGATAACGAGGGGCCAAGCTACATAATCAGGAGGGTCTGGCGATCCGCTTCGATGGAGGGAGAGGTGCCCGCCAAAGTGTGCTTTATTGAAAAGGGGATATGATATGGGGCCTTGCTGGGGAATTTCCCCCCACACTTTCTTCGGTTTGGCCAGAGGGATGAGCGTATAGTTTAGTAAGGACAGTTGCTTTCCCGAGAGCGCTCCCTCATCCATTTCTAGTCTAAAAAGAAAAAAGGAGATCGGATCTTGTCTTCCCTCTTCCCTTCTTTCACATCGGGACATAAGGCCTATCTCTCCTTCAGTCGTGATAAGGAGTTGGTCGCCTTCCCTCGGGCTCTTCGCCCCTTCCCCTCTTCCACTCGCCGCTTCTCCTCTGCCTTTTCCCGGTAATGAATGCTGTTATAGATGGGGAAGGCTTCTAATGAAGGGAATGGTTTAGTCCACATCCTCCACCCCAAGCGGGACTCACTAAGATACTACGCGTTACCTACTATGCTGCCAAACCAACAATTTAGTAAGTTTGCATGCTTGCAAATAAGAGACACTGACTGAGATTGCTCACAAGCCTCTAGAATGAACTGATCATATTGATGATACGAAACTCATAACAGTAGGGCAGGAGGCAACCGGATAGATTTATAGAGTAGGCCTATGGGACTACCGCTAGCGGCAGCAACAACTTAGGAGAGTAGGTCGCCCAGGATGATACTAATCTGCTAGCACGGATCAGGCCTATTAGTGAAGCTGACGTAACGGCTTCCGCTAAGATACTCCTCATTTCCAATAGCGAGGATATAAAAGTGAAATATACAAGTACCGATGGGATCTTTCTCCAATAGCCTGCCCCGAATGCCTTTTCTGGGCCCTCGCTATGGCTCTTCCACGGGGGATCTTGATGAAGCTTTCTTCTTGTAGCTAGGTTGGAGAGGGGAACAAGAGCTCTAATTGATGTTCCTGGTCCAGCTCAGTCAATGGTTACACTTGACACCTTCTCCTCATCTCTGTTTGCTGTCACTCTGTCCCTATCTATGTGATTTGGAGACCAAGATAAGTAGGATTGGATCGATGTAATGCCTGCTTGAAGCTCTGTTCTATGCCCGCCCTCTATAGGGTTGATAAAGTACTACCAAAAAGTCCGAACGAGAGAAGAATCGATAATAAGATAGTGAGTCGAATGAAGACTCATCAAAGACGTGGTTGACCAATGGAATTAACAAACTTGTCCCACGCAATGAAATGAAGCAAAAAAAGACAATTCAATCCCCTTTTCGGGGTAGAACAGAACAATTGTGAAAAAGCGCCGTCTATCTAGGCTTCTAAACGCCCGAGTTCTCAGTCCCATTCCTTTCAGGCGGAAAGAAGTTAGTAAAAGGGCTACGTAACCAGGCTATCGGCTTAGTCACTTCGTTCCAGTACTAAGCAACTAGATTCTATCTTTTTGATAGCAGCACATGGGTTTTGACATCCGCTTAGGAGATGCTGCCCGATAGGACGAGTAAGACGGACACTGGATGCTGTACGCTAAGATGAAAATCCTATCTGCCCTTAGAGAGATAGAAGAAAGATAGGGTGGGGAGACAACATCTGTGCAGCTCCGCTCTCCAAAGCCGGAGCCCGAGGGTATATGGAGAGGAGAGCATGCCGACGATAGCGAGAGACTCCATACGGCCTTTTTTTTTCCCTGTAAAATGTAACTGCTACCTTAGTCTCTGCCTTGTTAGCTGGTATGCTTTTTAGGGCCGTACTGATGAAACAGACTGAGATTAGGAACGCTAAGGACCGGTGCGGACTGAGGAATAGCGCAAAAAACAGTAGGCGTAACTCTGTGTTGTGGATCGATCAAAATGGCATGTTTTCGACACGACGTGCGGAGGAGATATCCTTGTTCGACAGGAAAGTCAAGTCATAAGAAGTAAGTCGTTTGCGCTACGCTATTAGGGATGAAGTAGAATACTGCTTTCGATATTGCACGAGAAAAAAAGCAAAGTTTTCTGCGCGGTTTAGGCTAAAGCTCAATCCCAACAATCTCATCTATTACTGCGGATTCTCGAACAAGAAGAGCAGATTCAATAGCAGCTACAAACTAGGAGATATGTATGCCCGATATGATATCTATTGTGCCTGGTCTCTAATCGGATTCTGATTTCAGATAGACATTTAACTTAATGAAGCCAGGGATTAATAAGATGCCCAATTGAATCAGAAGCCCAAGAAAGAGTCCCAATGCCCACGGATCCGCCGTCAAGAGTGCTTGCTATTTAATGTGCTGTTGTCGCAAGCTATTGAATCCGTAACTGCAGCTCTTGAGTCTGCTATGGGAATAAGCGCCTAGAAGAGAGCTTTCACTGGCTTATTGGTATCCAGCTACATGATGGAAGTCCCCTCGGACAATCCTCACTCGACAGCCTAGTCCTTGCTTTCCCTACCCCAAGCCAGTACACCCACAACTCTCTCTACACTATTCCTCTCCACAGGCCCTTTTTCTCTCTCTTTTGGCGGAAGTACACCCTCTACATCACAGGGCCTCCCTTTTCCCTTGGGGGCACTACCTTCCCTCTCTATCTCTCTTCAAGACATGGGGGCTGCTCCTCTTTCTCTCATCTCTCTCCTCACTTCCCTCTCCTCCTCAAAATCACCCTCCTCGCACCTCTCCGGGATGAGGCCAGCTCGACACTCACCTTCCACACTTAGTATGGACTTAATTAAGTGAAAGCCCTTACGCTTTCTGGATAAGGAGAGTAGAGTTGTTAAGTTACGTGCTCTTTCCCGAGCTATAATTTTGCAGTAACTTTTTCCCTGTTCGTGGCATTATGGGATAAATTCCAATTTCTCTCTCCTTCCTCTGAATAGTGATCATGAGACAGACCAGAAATCAGTCAGCATATCTAACTCGCATTTAGGAGACCTCAGATGTAAGACACATCACGTAATTGCTAACAATTACCGCAAATATCAATCAAGAACATTATTTTTTTTTAAGAGAGATCATTTTATTATATATAACCCGCATTTCTTGTTTCCTTTTTCCATAAACCAGTAAAAGAAATGGGGGGAGCGAAGGGCTTTGACTTAGATTTATTAGTATATAAAAACAAGCTTACTAATAAATTACTGACTTATAATATATGATCTTTGAAGGTCTGATTATTGGGTATCCAATATGAATGCTATTTTTCTTTAGTCTGGGAATAGGAAGAAAATTGGTAAACTTGTTCGAGAGTCCAGCTATCCGAACTGACATACTTAAGAGCGAAATCTAACACAAAAGGAATGAAAGGAATAAATGCCGGACATGAATAAGCGGATATTCTTCCAATTAGTAAGGGCAGGAAGGACGTTTCGTTACCATTAAAGAAAAGATGATTAATTCTCGATAACTAATTTATAGCGGAAAAGAGTCTGTTTTCGGAGAATAATCGTCTGGTATGAACGAAACATCGTATTATAACGAACGCAGTGTTGGAAGTTGGAAAGAGGAGAGTTGGGGACTTATCAGCATAAACCTATGATTTCCGATTCAACGACAAGAAGCCATTTTATAGTAGCCTTAACGAACAAAAAGGGTTCTAGCATTGATAATGAATCAATCTTACATCGTCTTTCTTCTACTTATATGTGTGTATCGATTTTAATACTTCGTAAGGAGACTAAGAGTGCAGTTACTATTTTGGTGGGGGTAAAATGCCAGGATGCTTCCAAAAATACCGCGACCAAGACGATCAAGGGATTGTTTCGCGAGTATTTTGGAATGGACTGTGACATTCGATTTAAAAAAGGTTGGGGCACCATTTGTCTGTTTTTTGTAGAAGAGAGAGGGGATTTTTTTGTTTACGGTAACTTTTCCAAAGAGGACATTTATTCTGTTGCTGAACAAACAAAAAAACACAAAAAGCAAAGCTTCACCCCACAAGGAGAAAGAAAAAAAAGAAAGAAAAACCTCCTCAAGAAGAAAAAGAAAAAATCGACTCAAAAGAAAAGAAATCATAAAACCAACAAGAAAATGTTTGAAAAATTGTGTTTCCTTAAAAAAGGGAAAGTCTGTTTCCTTCGACCCAGTTTCCTTTCCTAAGGAAAACAATCTCCTACGTCAAGTTTTTGATGACTTCGACACTGGTGACCAAACTTTTTCATTTTCTCCTTGGTCCATTTTCCCCACACGGAAGGCTCACTCTCAAAAGAAGTTAGCTGGACTCAAATTCCACCCAATCCCTTCTTTGGAGCTATTTTGACAACATATGGAAAACCTGTTGTTTGAAATGAAAAAAACTTATTTCTTCGCGTACGATTTCTAAGCCTATCAAAACTAAGTTCTTATCTTGATTAATTAGAATAAAATTACAAACAAAAGTGGAAGTGACAGAATGGATGAGAAAATCATATGAAAGCGAGTGCTTACCGGCGAGATTGATTGACACAAGGAAAAAATGGCGTTTTCTCACTTCTCTTCTCTTCTTGCTGATAAATGTGAACATTCGAATGAGATTTCTCACGCTAGCCCCTTAGCACAAAGTAAGAAGTAATAATAGAAATAATAGGGGGCGGTAATCTCAGATGCTGCTCAGATGCGCGAAATGAGTTGTTTCCGCCTTATAGGTTGTCTCTCTTATCAACTTAACACCGTCTTATGTGGATCTGAGAGACTCCACTCTTTCTTCTAAGCTTGCGGTATTAGAAATTCAAGGGAAGAGACATCGATCCGCCATCCCTATCATCCCTATAAGGGGCTTAAACTTCTTCCGAAGATGGTCTATTTCAGTGGGGGTGGTGAAGCTTGGGCTTGCGTTTAAGCGAGTGGAAACGAAGGTCAAGGTGCTTAAGCGGTCTTTGAGCGAGGGAGAAGTAGAAATTAGACTCTTGGAAAAGACTCTAGCTGGTATGGTAGTGCAAGTTCTAGTACGAGTCCTAGTACAAGGGGGAATTGCTAGCCCCTATTTCAATTCCTTGTGAGGAATTTTATGGCCGGGAATCCGCTTAAGAAGAAGCAGCGAAGACCGGGGAATCGGGCTCTGTTGGCAGATCAGCCGAATTTGTATAGTTTCCAGCTGCGTTGGCAAATAAATTGAAATATACATTACTAATTTTACTAATTGATGGCGAATCACCCGATTATATAAGACTTTTATTAAGAAATAGAATACTAGATTGCTGGAGAGTTGGCTTCTCCTTGACATTCTTATAGAATGAATTACTATTCACTTAACTAAGAGAGAGCTCGTTAAAGAAAAAACAGGTAGACAGGGATAATAAATATTTGCCGGGAAACTCTCTTATCTAAGCCGATGCTTCTTTTCTCTTGGCTTCCATGAGATTTCACCCGTGGAGAACACAACTTTTCGTCTGCGCGTTGCTCCTACCTTTCTTTGCTGAGGTTTTCCAAGCAACCTTGGGCTCGTTAAGGCTAATGCTCATGGTGGATTTTCCCATCAGATGCAACCGTAGCAGGGCTTATGGCGGGTACTGTGTTGTGTGATTGCAGCACCCGAGAAGCACCCACGGTCTGACATTTCACCACAAGGACCAGACCAATCTTTTGTCACTCATGCGGTCCATTTTCGATCATGATGGAGATGGGAGAGTGATGCTTTTAGTTTAATCTCTACTACTGTGCCATCCACTTTGGCTTCCGAAACATCACCAAGCCTGATACCGAACAAGGCTCCCATCACCCTCTTCCTGCAGCAAAGGTTCTTTGCTTGACAGCTTTGAAACGTCGTCCCCGCCTTCTGCCGCTCTATCAGCAAAGGAGGCAGCTAACGTAGTGGAGTGGTATTCGCTTTTGCAGCTCTTTCTGAAGAAGCAGCTGTGGCATCTCTATCAGCTAGTGAGCTAGCCGCTACTATAGTTTTTGTAGTAGTCAATCAGCGGGACATTCAAAGAAGCTATGCACCTTCACTGAATGTTAATGAAAGCAAGCCCTTTCATCCTAATCTCATCTACTGAAAAGGAGGCCGGGCGTAGCGCTGGGACACATAGGCTGACGCATCATTAAAGACTTTTCGAAGGGCGGAACCCCGGAATGGAATCATTGCAGAAGAAAAGTATAACGGTTAGGGACCGGAACAGGGCCACGAAGCTGCTCCGTGACATTCCAGATAAGTTGAAAGACTATGATCCCCTCCCTTGACATCCACTCGCCCTAATGAATAAGCAGGAGAAAACCCACAATTATCCGCACCATGGCCTGCCAAAAGTCGAATCAGGGGAGGCTTGGGGAGAAAGGTTCTGAACTAGAGGGACCTCCCTACCCCGCGACAGGTTAACTAGAGGAATGCCAGGTGATCCAGGCGTCGGCTTTCAAGGAAGCGGTTGAAAGATCCGCCTTGAGAGGACATTCTCTTTCTCGAGCTTTCGTGGGTTACAAGATCGAATAGCACATCCAGCTTACTCTATCGACAGTCCAGCCAGATGAAGGATCAAGGAAATCGGGCTCAGCTGCCTTTACTTTAAGTTGTTGGGGGTCTTGAATCTCATGTCATCAAAAGTAGGCAGGCTTTGAACAACCAGATAAGAATCAGTTCCACTTTCAAGGGCTTTCGTCCATCTCTCGCCCATCTATTTCCGGATGCAAGCATTGATCTTGAATGGTGTAGTTATCATACCTCTTAGGAATCAAAACCAGACCCGCCTTTACCTTCTAGCCTGGGTGAGCACCTGTTCTTGCATATGAGCGCTCGCTAGCATTCCTCGGTGCTATAGTTTCGTCGATATTGTACTTGACTTTAAAGAGATCCGTAGGCGAAAGCGAGTCTCCTAAAGGAAGCTTTGGGAACTCTAGGATTCCTTGCTTCAGTCTGCTAGGCTGGATTAAAGGCTAGCGATTGAACAGGTACAAAAGAGCTTGATAGATCGTGATTTGTTCTCATTCATTCTAGTGATCTTCGACCACCCTACAGTAGCTACTTGCCTCACGAGAGATTCCCCGAAAAATGGATTTCCTGCTTGACTTGACTTCTTTACCGGATTACCTGATTGCTAGCACAGGGAGAGAAGGAGTGTAATCCATTTCAAACCCCTGATTCCTAGCAACAAGCTTGAAACCGAATTACTTCCTTACTGCAGTAGCTGTAGTAGTACCGGATTTCGTCCTCCAGATAGTGGAGCTCTATATCTTTAACCTGATTTGCATATTGGTCATATTGCTTTATTAGTTTGTACCATTTATTGATAGAAGTTGCTTCCTTCTAACTAAGGTCTCCGGTTGACCTATCACATCCGCCTCCCTCATGCATGCTGGGTTCACGATACATTAGACTTTTGGAGCTTGCTATTCATATTCTTTATTCTCACTGGCCTAAGAAGGCACTACATTGAAAGTGAGAAATTTGACTGAGAAAGCTTATATTTCCTTTCAACAGTCTATTCTACCGTAGCGAATAACTCCTGGTTGAATCACAAGCAAGGAGAGGAGAATCGAATTAGAAAAAAGGAGTCCCGGGCCCTACCTCTACCGAACGGACTTCTACAGCTACAGTTGCTAACGATCCCTGCTAACAGCCGGCCTTAAGCGCATTACAAACTATTGAAGGAGGAAATTGAAATGCTCAATGTCTGGGGTTCCAAAAGCAAGCAATCCCGTAGTTTTCAATTCCCACGTAACTAGACTTCTTTGTTCCTAAGTCAAAAAGAAGCAGTCCAATCCGCTATAAGATCAGGGGGGAGCTCATAAGGAAGGATAGTTTGCAACTGAATCGATGGAATAGGAAGATTCAATATAGGAAGGCCTCAGGCCGGAAAGATATAGGTACTAAAGCCGGCTCGGGGTCGATAATCCAATCCAATCCAAGTCAACGGGAAAGTCCACGACATACTTAAGATATGGCAAGGTTAAAAGCGAATCCACTCATTTTAGCACCCTGACCCAAAAATTGGATTTTATCGCGAAATAGGCCTTACAGAATTTTTCATCTTTGATTTGATTGATGTCGAGATCAAATGTCTCATCCCCTTTCACAAGGAATTGGATCTTATTGTATGACAAAACCACAGATTGGGCTTAATTCAAAGCCCTTCCCTATTTATTCTAAAGGTAAAGGTCTATCATAGAGCCCAGAAACACAGCCTATAAGTAAATTTTCCTAAGGTGAAAAAGAGTGGGCCCAACATAGAACCCCAAGCAATCTAACAAGCACACGCAGTCACACAAGACAGGGTGGACCTATGGGAAATTTCTAAGCTCTCTAGTGTGGCTAAGTGTCTCCTTATAACTCCGGTAAGGCTTGGGGGCAGGAAGCTCCCATTGTGCCTCTCAAGATGGGCTATTTAAGGTGGCCTACCTTGGTCATCAGCGCGGTTGCTCCCCTTGACGTATCTCATGGTCTGGAGTGGGCCATGGGTACTGGTCCGTGGGGTGGAGGAAACTGGTCGAAAGTAGGGCGGAGGGTGGGCGTAGCGGATTTGATCATCCTCTGCTCGTAGGGATCCGGGGCACCGCCCAGAAGCGTCACGGGCGAACCTAATCGTCTCGCAGTTACGCGAACCTGCTCCATCATCCACATCTCATATGCCATTGGCGGGGGTCCCATTCGTCATGTGCCCTTTTACGGGATCCCATTCCCAGTAAGTAGAGCAGCCTTGAACCCATACCCTTGATTCCCGCCTTGAGCCTCAGCCCGAAGGACCAAAGGTTGCTGTTTGGTCTGAATAAGCAGGCAGGGACAGGCTCTTCGAGCAGATACCATTACAATGGAGAAGCTCATCTTCCCATTACCGGCGGCGAACTCAAGGGCTCCAAACTCCTTAGGTCTTGTTTTGTAAGCTTGAAACGACAGACAAGTGGTGACTATGAGACGGCTTGCTACTGAGCTTCTTGTGTTCCATCTTTCTTTATTGTGGGGTCCGCGTGGAGATAGATCTCTTAAAGCCTAGGCCAAATCGGATCTGGTTAGGAATGGGTGCAGGAGGAAAATGGCAGAAAATCATCTACGAGAGAGTTCCTAAGTTTTGTTCCCACTGCATGCTTCGAGGCCACGACAATGAAAGTTGCAGACATCTTCTTCAACCTATGGAAAAAAGAGAAAAAACCTAAAAAGGGTTCAGAAAGCCTTTCACAAAGACCCTTACACAATAGGGCAAGCCCTAAATGAGTAAGGCCAAACTCAAGGCCTCAGATTCTCACGAAAGCCATTGATAATCATCAGAACAACCAGATCCTTATTCAGCCCTCAGATAAAGAGACGTCTACCCACCCTACTTTGGATCCCTCCCCAACGGCAATCAATGAAGTTGAATAAGCACTCCCGGCTATTGTATTGAGATTTCGAGCACTGATTTGATCGTTCATGATCCTGCTCCATCTGCTCTCAATACATTGATTCATCAATCCACTCATGATGATATCAATGCTAGTAATCTTCCTTTACAGCAGTCTCATTGCCATATCTCTGAGAACAATCATTCTGATATCGTTCCAAAAGAAGAGACAGAAGATGTCCGCTAGGAAGATAAGATATTTGATAGCCTAGATCTCGCCCCTAATAGATAGACTAAAGGTCAGATCTCCCTACCGCTATTAGCCCTAGCTGAGAGGTCTCCCTTTACCAAATGGCCGTAGAGGATAGTTTATCAGCAGCTAGTAAGCTATAATACCAACAGGCATAGAGCTCCTCTTCCTGCAGTTCTTTATCCGCTAAGCCTTTTTTTAGTACGAGATCACTTCACACCAAAAGAGAGTAGCACACAAGCAGTGAATAGATAAAGATTACGATTACCTTTTCTTGCTATTGCTAGCTCTAGTCCCGTAACCAATCGGCGACTATTAGACCTATTCTGGGAAGGAATCGGAAGTAAGGTTACTTTCCCCGTCCTTTGTCTTCTAGGCGTCGGAGTAAGGGAATGACATTCCTAATGGTTCTCCGTCCTTTAACCCTTGGCAGGGGAATCTCAGTCTATTCGGCCTCGAGGCGATCTAATCAAAGGAGGAAGGCTAAAGCCCTTCTTTTCCGAAAGGCGAAACCCTCAACCAACCAACCAAAGCGATCCCCTCGATCACAAGTAGAAATGGCACACCACATAAATAACAGGATCTAGAAAGTGTCCAACGCTTCAAAGTCGATCAGGGGCTAGCAATGGCAACCTATCGACCAATAGCGACTAAATCCTTCGATTTGTCACGTCGACTCCTTGACTCCAACTTCTCAATAGACTGCTTTCTCAAGAAAGCATAGCCATCTCCCCCCCAAACCTTGTTCCGAGCAACTCCGCATGGAAATTCTATAGAAATCGAATAGATAAGGCTATCCTATCCGATGGTTTAGTAGAAAGCCAACTTACCGGAGAACCATCTACCAGCTTAGACTGGAGAGGCTGGAAGAACAACCGATAGTCTTAGCGATGTCTGGAAAACAGGTTGTAAAGTGATTAGGAAGAGCCCACTGCTGATTTTTTATAAGCACGTCAACCATAGTGTGTTGCAAGCCAAGCATCGTAAGAATTGGTTCATCAAGCATATAAAGTTAATATTTAGATTAGAATACTATTCTAAATCCTGTTTATTTCATAACCTTCTAGCCCGGTCCTTCCTTGCTTGCCCGCCTTGGCACACTCATACTAGGAGTCAAAGAATTACTCAGTGAACGGGCCTGATTGAGGACTCTTACAAACCATTTCAGAACGAATACCGAGCTTCCAGCAAAAGATAAGCCGACCCAACCAGAATCAAATACAAACTTCCTTAGAGAAGCAAACTCCCACTTCTCTACTAAGGGGACAAGGATCAGGCTCTCCCATGAGTTAATAACGGGGGGTCCGGTCCTTCTTACATTTCAGCAGGGAACTCACTACAAGTTCTTTAACAAGGGAAGGAACTTCACTACAAACTACAGCAATACTCAGAAACAAACAAAGGCTCGCGGGGCTTTAGGGACACACTCGATCCCCGGTAATAGAATAGAATATGGTTAGCTCTTTACTCGTTAGATGGGTTAGCTCTATGCACTCTTTGTGATTCCTCGGAGTGCGGGTTCATCTCTCTAGGTCTTTTCAAGTGCAATCCTACAAGTCAAGTCTCAGCAAGTCAGATTATTGGCCCCAACGACAAAGGAACGGGCATTTTCGGGGACTAGCCCGCTTCCCAAAGAGGGCAATTCCTCGCACATAATTAAGGGAGCCATTGAAAGGTGACTAAAACACCCGAAACGGGGACTACCCGAGCTAATGATAGAGGCAAGAACACTTTCCGGCCAAGTCCCATTAATTGATCATAACGATATCGTGTAAAGCTAGTTCTATTTTGTTAAAGTCCCCAGGGATATCTCCTAAAGATAAAGAAGGAATTAGAGAATAAGGTGGGGATAGAATAGTGATAGTAAGCGTGCTCAATCCACTCTTGTAGTAGTAAGCCCTGGAGCTGGTGATAGCGCTATAGTTACCCTTTTGCCAACCCCAGATTCCCTCGTTGTATGAGTTACCCTTGCCCCACTCTTCTCAACCCTCCTTCTACTAAGAAAAGTCGAACTCCCAAGGCTTAGGCAAGTCGGAGCATGGTACCTAGGATTTGGTTGAAAGAGCTTTCAGTGCCTTCCTCTGTCTTCGGCTTGAGCATACCTGCTTCCTTTTGATGGACTAGCAAATCTGGTTAGCAATGGCGGGTCTTCTAAGCCTCTGGCCTCCCTCCGTAGATAACCTCAGATCGGTAATCCGTGCAGATATTGATATGATAGGTCGGTCCCCTTTGACTCTGTCCGCCAACCCCCTTCCATCCTCTTTTATTTCATCCCTCTCGCTCTCCTAAAGCCTAAAGAGGATCCGCTTGGGTATGCCCGACGTCACATCCCTTCTAGCCGTTATTCGTGATTGATATGGTGCCTGTCAATCTCTTTATTTCCAAGGGGACTCTTTCAAACTTCAACGGCAAGAAAAGCCATCTCTAGTAGACCTGCCAATCAATATTATGCCATCCCTTTATATCGTAATTAGGCTTGGCTTTCTTTCCGATGGTCCTATCCTATTATTATTATAAGTAAATAGTGGATCTTCGACTAGCAGCTTGAACGTGGCTAATTTAACCGGAGATCGTAGTCTCCGCAGTGAACAGAGGATTTGGCCCAGCTTCTCTGATCTTTCTTGGCTCTTGAATAGGATTTTCCACCTAACGGGAACCAATCAGTCCCAGATCCAACAGAGGACAATTGGGACGAAAGCAGCAGGAACCTAATCTGACTGAGCAGGCAAGGTAAGCATCCACAAGCAAGATTGGGAACAATAAAATAAGGAGCACGGCTTCGGTACAGATGTTTTTGGTGATTCGCTTCTCCCTTCCAGGGAGTGGACGGTTTACTTACTCCCGAGGGAAAGATAGCAAAGGTATTCTGTGAATGAGAGCTCCTACCCCTATCATCCTATCAAAAAAAGAACTAGTCAACCTAATCTCCGGAATTGGTCAATCCGCTTTTTCCTTTAGTCTTGCTAGACCGTACAGCTGATATGCGATAGCTGATATGCGACTCCTTTTCTTTCTTTATTCAAATAGAAAATAAAACTCTTTTTACGGTTAAAATAGGATATGCGACAGAAGATAGAATATCTCAGTTGTCGCAAATCCGTTTTCTGAAGAGGAAGAGAGTATGTCGCAAATAGGTTGTTGTATGTATAGTATAATTCATAACTTGACTCTCAGTCAGCTTCGCCTAACGATCTTTAGATCCTTCTCTAAGCCAGAGTTTATGTCTTAAAATATAGAATTCAATTAAAAATAGCTTTCTCTCTCTCTTATTTTAGAAGTGTTATATACATAACAGGCTATAGCTATCTAATCACTCTTCTCTTTCACAGCTGATCTGCGACAGCTGAGATTCTCTTACTTATATACAACAGCGGATATGCCGACATCTATCCCATATGTCACTAAGTTCAGCGGTAGCATGAATAAGGTGAGCGCTCATCTCGAGAGCGTGAAAAAAGAAGTACCACTAAGAGCGCATTCGAGGCCATCCTCTTCTCTTAGAGGATTAACCGCAACAACATAAGCTTCAACAGGAAAGGCAGCCTACTATGATTCGAGAGCTGCGGATTCTCTTGCAGTAGCCATTCACTCGACCAGTTCATGTGCAGCTCTTTCAACATCTGTAAAAGAACAAAGTCCCGTAAAAGAGTTGCTATTCCGATTTTGGATTCATAGCCTGGTTTATACCTCACACGAATGTATATTAGAGCACCAACTCCTTCTTCATCTGCACCTTTCACTTCACTCCCTTTAAGATGCCTCAAATCAATCGGCTGTGAACAAATTTATTCAAAACCTTTTGAAGAAGAATAGCTATCTTTGCTCTTTCTTGCGCCTCAACCTCCTTCTTCCTATCCGAAATCGTCTGTTAGAGACTGGTCTGTTGTACTATATAAGCAAATCGGCTCTTTGAAAGTGGGGAACGAAACTGGCCATACTGCCACTTCCCTAGCGACTTTCCTTACTGATTCTTACTCTCTGGCACTAGACTAGGGGGAGTCACTTTGCTCGCCTAATGCTCTTCTTTGTCTTGGCTTGGAGGAAGGACAATCCCTTACCCTTAGGGCTATGCCTTTTAATTTGATGCCTTTATCTTCGACCCCAAGCCCTAGTTTTCTACCTTTCCTGGGATTGGCTAATGCCGATTTCCTTCTTAGAGCCTGGTTCGTACCATGCCTGTTGAAAGTTTCTTGCCTGTAAACAGAATACTAGCAGACATGATCAATAGCTCTTACAGAAGGCAATGTAATGGATCAAATGGGGGAGCCAACCGCTTCGACGTCTTCAGAGTCAGAGAAGTGGACAAATGCTGCTAGTCTTAGAGAAGTAGCTGTGGCACTTTAATTAGCTTGTGTAAAAAAAAAGGACGTCTTTCCTGTACGTAGGAACTTAGCCCCACCAGAAAGGTCTATCGGCGTATACTACTCAGTATCGGACTGAGCGATGCTACTGCGCGGTCAAGGCAGTAGGAGCGATGGCCTGATAGCGATAGGGTTGCCTAGAGCCGATGAAGTCGCCGTCGTCGCTCATGCCATGCTTTCAAAGAGGATGGGGGACAGGTTCTCCCAATCAACGACGCTTCAAGGACACAAAATGCTCAGTCGAAGCGATGGGTATCGTCATCCACCTTTCGGCGATAGACAGAGATCGTTGATGAATGATCAAAATCGTTTTTGGGCTTCGGTGCTGCGAAGGCCGATCAAGGCAAGAAAGCAAGCTTAGTTTGACTCTTCAACGGTAGAGGTACCTTCCCTCGCGGCGGAAGTTTTTCCCTGCATCGGGCTAGATCGATCGGATTGACTCATTGCCTTCGGTGAAAGTTAACCAATGTCCCGAAAGGTTCCCCCCGAGACTCCAACCCTAATTACGCTCGTCAGCTCGTCTTCGACTTAGCTCCCAAAGGTTTCCCGAGGTTTCCTCTTCAATTGCTTTTCCTATCCAGATCCAGGGACGTGTAAAGCAGCCATTTCTATTAAATACGATACCACCTTCCTTCCCACTTGAAATTGATTCAACAATCGCTTCTTTCCCAGCTGCCCATTCGTTCACAGTCGATTCAACTTAAACCAATGTCACATGTCTTGTGAGCATTCAACCATGAGATTCTTTCTTTTGTTCACATCAGATCTTTCCCTCTGGGCTGGGATATAATGGAAATAATTCAGCATCTGCTTCACTGTATGCTATCTGGGTCAGTTGGGATTGGGATTCTTAGTTCTTTTTTATTTTATTTTCCTTCTCCTTTCGTTGGTGATTGGATTGGCTAATTGCTCTAAACTCTCTCTTTGTCGATGCTCGTGCAGCGGAAGGACTGCTTCCTTATAGGCTGATAGTAGCCCCCCAACCTTGAGCAATCGCACCCAACCTTGCGATTTTGGCCTCAAGTCGGATTCCTTAATAGAGGGTCGACAAAAACGACTTTTTTTATCTGGGCTAAAATGACTTTTTCCTTCTACCGATCCCAGTTCGGCTAACACGAGGAAAGTCTCCTCCCTTTTCAGGGGCACAAGCTTTTTTTTGTAATGACACTTGGGATCCAATCATTTGAGCCGAGTGTGGGTATTCTAGTAGCCTTGCCTCTGTTGGACTGATGCTTTGAAAATGCGATTAAATAAAGAGCGGTTACACCATCAACAGCTAAATCGATGGAACTTTTGTTGCCACAAAGAAATTTCCGAATCTAACTCATATCAGTCTATTTATCCCAGCCAGGGGTTGTTCCAGAGAGAATTCCTACGGCATCAACAGACATGGAAAAAGAGCAAGCCAAGACTTTCACAAGAAAGCTGGACTTGGTGGGTAAAACCTCCCTTGCCGCTACTACCAGAGGCCTATTGTCCACGAAGGCTGATCTCTGAACTGGGCCCTTTCTTGTGCTTGTGCAATTTAAGAAGAAGGGCTGCCCCTTTTCCGGGCTTTTTCAGACAAAGCACAGATCGGCATAACTCTCCTGAAAGCGAAGAATAGTGCCTCGAAAAGGCCAAGGGATGACTCCTCAATTGTGGTAAGGTATCTTACTCTTATTTACTTACACTTCTAACATTGCCTCTTGTGATATTCAAGTGTCAGGAATAGGAGGACTCTCAGAAGAAAAGGGCTTCTTCCGGCCTGAGTGGAGATTTCAAGGCCCATTCTAAGTAAGTGGGCTATTGTCTGCCAACTTCGGGACGCCGGGTCATCACCTACGAGCTCTTCAAGAGCAGTTTTGACTGCCCAGTTCCACCTATTTGAGTTAGGATTCAATATCCCTTCCCGAAGGTGGGTGTTTTCTGGCCTTCCGATAACCTCTTTGATGAGGTTCCGGATGAGGCCTACGAGAGTAGTGTGGATCTCGTTTGAGACTACTTCCTGAAGACGACGTTTGTTCCTGTCGTCGTCGTCGTCGGATCCCCCGTTTCCAGAAGCCTGAATATTCTTGGAGGATGAAAGACATTGTTTTTTGGATGTACCCTCCATCTGCAAGATCACAAATCCCACTATAGTAATGCCAATCCAAATCGAAAATGAGAGACCCAAAGTAATGAGAAAATGACTTGTAACTACGTTAACATGAAAAGTGGTGTTCAAATTGGCAATTATACTTTCTAATAGAGTCATGATTCATTGAGAAAATCATAGGAGAGTAATTCAAATGAGAAATATTAAGCTCCAGCAGCTATACGGGTATCTTTCCCGCAACCCTACACTTGATAGAGGGATACTGACTCATTCGAACCTGTACTAAAGAAAGATAGATAGAGGGAGTAATTCTATCACTAATATTCACTGGTTTTCTATTTCGCTCTGTCCCTCCTTGTTGATTAGAATCAAACCAGCTGATGAAAGGGAACCGTCTTCTCTATAGCTGCGCTTACGGATCCTCCAACAGCAGCTGTTTATGATATAACTTAACTCCAAAAGCTCATTCCCTGACTGACTTTACTCCGTCCTCCAATAGCTCTCACAGTCAAAGGGAAAGTCCTTATTAATTAAAGGGAAAATGGGCATTAAGCCCTTCTTCTCGCAACAGCCTATTTGGACAATTCCATTCTTCATCTGCGGAGGGCATTCGATTCCTATTCTTTTACTATGTCCTCGGACATTAACCTTGCGGAAGCCCTTTTCCTCAGCATTCTCCCCTTCTGAGTCCTTCTAACTTTGGGATACTGTGACCCTGCTGATGCTTCTGCAACTTTCTTCTCTTCTTTGGGCTTGCGGACCACTGGTACCCACAGATCCGTGGGTGGAATAGGCACCCTCCTTGACTTCTCTGGGAAGTTAGGCATCTTCCCATACATAGCCAACTACTGCGGAGGTCTCCGACGAAAGCTACTGATTTTCTTATAGCCTTCGTTCCCCGACTGGAGAAGTCATTAGATATTTACCTAAACCAGAAGCTTCTCAAGCTCAAGCATTTACTTTTTTTGACAGGATTTTTTTTTTGGTTGAATTAAATATGATCCCAAGTAGGCTGATTTTCTGATTAAAAAGAATTCCAATCCAATAAGGCGAAGGTGGAATGAATGGATCTGAGAAGGAATCAGTCGTTATATATTAATAGAATAGCATTAAAGGGAGCGGGAGTCGTGGTTACGGGTAAGCGTCAGGATATTTTAGTCTAGAAAAAAGGAAGATTCCCTCCGTTTCATCTAAGAGTTTCTGCCAAATGCATATAAGACATCTGTAGCAGGCAGAATGAGTCTTCGGTCGCTGAAGGGGAAGGGCAGACTGGGCTGCTTTCGTTATGAGTCGATCTTCCCAAGTCTGGTTAGGAAAGAACAAAGGTTGAGGCCTCAGCGGGCTTTCATAAATCAGTATATCTTATGAATAGTAGGTCGCTGAGGGGGAACTTATCGACAACAAAAAAGACGAGGTTTCTGTTGGAGGGTCCCTGCCGCCCCGAGTCAAATGGAATGGAAAATACTTTTTTTAGAAACAAGGTGGCATCTCGAAAGTGCCGCTAGGCGGTTGAATCATGGAACGTCCAACAAGCCTGGTCAAATGCGAACATTGCTTTTCCGGGGGTGTCGATAGAAGGAATTTTTTGAGGAGCCCCTTAATTATTAAAAAAAGATGCCCTAGAACATGTTATTGAATTGAGTGAGAGGTCCCTTTCTTTCCTACTACTGAACCCGGAAATTGCGTAGATTGCTTTGCTTGGGATTCCCTAAGTAACAAAACCAATCCCTGTCATTTCACACGGAAAATGGTACGTTTTGAGCGTTCGTTTGAAGTGGACGAACAATCAGCGTACGTAATCGAGTTTCATGCCATCATGTCTTTCTGCCCAGCAGCGCTGGAAACCGCTTTCATGCGTCTTGGTTGTTGGTGGAGAAGCCTGAAAACAAAGATTCTTCAATAGTGGAAAAGGTTTGAAGGAGCGTAGCCTTATTCAAAAGGAATTTATAGGAAGACTGAGATCTCTCCGATTATCTCCGACAATAAGAGGTAAGAAGCAAGGAAGACTTTTTATGAATAGCCCTTTTCAGTTCCAATGCGCGGAATCGAAAAAAAGACTATCTTTCTTCACACCCGGAAAATTCTGCAATGGAATGCAGCTATTTCTGAGGGATAGCTATGTTAGCTAGGCCACCTGCCTGATCAGGGTTTCCATCCGAACTAGTGTCTTAAGCAGGAAGGAAGTTTCATTTTTTGGTATCGTATATAAGATTACGGCTGCATTTAGGAGTGATCTCTCTCTCTAACTATCAATCTCCTAAGAGAAGGAGAAGTGCGAAAGGATTGCAGGCTAGATTCAAGGTATGCCAGTTGATTGATTCCACTCCACTTTCAAGATGGGGTGAGTGTTCAGTGTACTTTAGTAATATTATTAAGGATATAGTGGGCGTACTGTGTCCACTCAAGGCGTTGCAAGCAAATGGTTTTTGAAAAGCGCTAGAAATCGGGGTCAACATTTTTCCAGTGCTTCAGCGGGGCTTTCTTTGGTATACTGAAACTCATGTCGTACAGCCAAGTAGAAAAGCAGCGAAAGAGAAATTCTCGTAGAAAAGAGAAAAGTTTCTCGTTATTCGTGGAGGGGTCCCGGAAGAATTGAATTGGGCGAGACGGAAATGGGGGTCTTTACTGAATAAAAAACAAACCACACAAGGATATCATTCAATTCAAAAATCTTGGTCAGCCCTTTTTCTCCTCTTCGGACATAAGGTAATATAGCCTCAAAGTGGCTACGAAACATTTCCTATTGAAAGCTCCTCGTTCCGAGCCTTGCTGTCCTACTATTGGTCTATAGCCACTTGCTCAAAGACGCTCCCCCAGAGCTGGAAGATGGAGGGCAAGCCACTGTCGATGAACTAGTAGAAGTGAACCTGGATACAGATCAAGAACCCAGGCCAACCTACGCCTTCAAAGTCAGACTAGATCCCCGCACATGTCTGATCTTTACCTTCTTATGGAAAGCTTTGGCAATCCTCCTTTGATAACCCTGGGTATGGTGGAGTGCCTTCATCCTCCGTTCTTCTATCAGATTCAGTTGCTCAAACCTGTCCCTTGTCTATTCTGCTTCCGGTATTTCGGATTCCAGGGCGACCCTAAGGGATGGAACTTCCAATTCAACAGGTAGCACTGCTTCCATCCCATAAACCAGGGAGTATGGAGTAGGGCCGGTGGAAGTCCGAATGGAGGTCCGATACCCCTACAGGGCCAGTGGCCACTTTTCGGGCCAATCTCGATATGTGTCTGTCATCTTCCGCAGGATCTGACACCTATGTTTTTATTTGCTGCCTCCACTGCTCCATTGGTCTGAGGCCTTTACGGCGAGGATTTGTGCTGTTGTATCTGATACCGAATGCACTGCTGCTCCACTTCTTTTTTGAAGTGAGATCCCAGATCTGAAATTAGCTCGTGCGGTACTCCATATCCGCAGATTATGTTTTCTTTAATGAACTTGGCCACTTTTGCCGATGTCAGTGTTCGCCGCTTCAACCCATTTCCATTTGGTAAAGTAAGAAATTGCCACTAAGATGTATTCGTGTCCATTTGATGCTTTGGGTGTCACCTTTCCGATGATGTCAATTCCCCATCCCATGTGCAAAATGGCCATGGAGAGGTAAGATTGTGAAGTAAGGCCGGAAGCACATGAATCAAGTTTGCATGAATCTGACACTTGGGGCACTTTTTCACGTACTGATGGCAATCGTTCTCCATTGTTATCCAGTACTAATATTAGATTTATTACAACTATTTACACAGTATACTATTTCCTACTGTAAGTTAAGGTCGGCTTGCTTGATGGCTTGCTTCATCAAAGCTAGGTGTCAGGTTAATCAATGCCGGAAAGACTGATTTCAGAGGCGATCGGAGTTCCTGCGCTTTCAGTTCCTTTCTTTTCGATTGTGCTGCTACCTTCCCTTCCCTAAACGGGTTTATTTGCACGCTCCTCCTTCTTTGTGAGAGTGGCATTATTCTGCCCCTATTGGGAAAGTGGTTGAACTCATGGCCCAGTAGTCCCCCTTCTCTGATTCTCATCTCCGTGCCCTTCCTGCGCTAAGCTAAGATGGAAGTCGAGTTATAGCTGCAGCTCTTGAGAAGCCCCTTTCTAGTATCAGTTTGCCCTAATCTAAGGGTAGAACTCCTCCAGTCTATTGCTCTCCGTTCCTTTCTTTCCCGGGTTCTCTCTAAGAATCTCTATCGCTATAGACTTTTCTCGCTAATCAAGCTAGAAGTGCATTCCCCTACTCGGGCATTCAGCCTGAGGGCAATCAGTTCCTTGCTTCTACTTTCACAGACCTTCTTTTGGTGGGCTTGCTTGATGGCTTGCTGAATGGAAGAGGGGTGAACCAGGTTAGAACTCCTCTAATAGAATGGGAGCACTACACTGGCTTTCTTTCCTTGCACCCTAATCAAATCAAGACGGCTAGGAACGGAGACTTCTATTCTTAATCAGGGGAACTTCCTATGACAAGGACAGTTCTTTCTTCCTTCTCATGTGAGACCTACTAGAATACAGAAGAGAATGGGATCAAAACTCTTCATTAGTGGTCCCTACTTTTCTCTCAGTTCAAGTCCAGTTATTGTCTCAATAGAAGATAAGGTGAGACAGAATCCATGAGATCAGGTTCTAACTCAGACAGGATAGACTGTTCTGGCTCATCTCTAAATCTCGTATATAATAGTTCGGATGGCCAGTCTAGCCCCTTTTCTTATTCATAGTCGAGTAGGAACTCATTTTCTGTTTCATTTTTTGCCTGCTTGCCTATCTAGTCGTCACTCCTTGCCTCAGACCTTCCTCCCCCGATCCTATGTGAGAGTGGCGTTGGCGTTACGCTCCTCTTCTGACTGTCCTTTTCAACCGGCCTTAACAGGAAGGGAAGATTAGGAACTGCTGGCCATGAATAGTAAGTGGGACCTATTTTCCCTCTATGTCTCTCCTCTCTCCTTTTCGCCTAAGAGGGGAAGCTCCTCTCCCTCAGGTCGAGTGGCTTTACGCTGCTTTTCTCCGCTTCCTTCTCTTTCTGTCTGTCGGGAAAGTCATCCTGTTCATTGAGTTTTCCTCTTCTCCCGCGATGGGTGGTCGAGCTACTATGCATGCTCCTCTGTTCTTCGAGAGTCTTCCATCATTTTCGGACACCAGCCTGCACTGAAAGGGCTAGTGACTGAGTGAGATTCGGACAACGCGGAGATGAACGGACTCTATTCCCGTCCCGATTAAGCGGCTGCTCCCAATCTCTCTCTGTTTATCTCTACTTTTCATTGAAAGCCTTTTGCCAGGCACTTAGATTCTTCATCGGCATTCGGCTCCTACCTTGTACGCTATCTTGTATAATGAAATCCGGGGATCAATAAGCCTACTCAATGCGGCAGGAACGGATATAGATAGTCCTAGGGTTCACTCCTAGCTTTGAGGAAAAGAACCATACAGTGAAGAGTGACTGACAGACTGACTTGCTGATTTCTTTATGGCTTGACGGGATAGAGGTTTCAGGGTCAGAATGTGATAAAGGCGGCTAAGAACCTCTCTTTTAATCGAAAAGGAAGTAGACTCAGACCTCATCTACGCAAATGTTCAGATCGAGATTTGGAAGAGCTGCGGAATGGATTGATTCGGGAGCGGAGGTACTCCTAGCGGTTCTTCCGACAAAAACTTCTTCTCACGCCATGAGGTCTCGTCTCTCTTTCGAGGAGGGCACGGGGGAAGTGATCGCTCCTTCACCTCGTAAACTCGGTAAAGCGGCTTCGCTTCTCGCTTTTGTTCAATTAGAAATAGAAATAAATAACCACTTTAATGGAGATTTATAGCATCATTCAAGTAAATACAGATTAAGATTGTAAAAACATAAGCTTGTAATATAGCTACACCTAATTCCAGACCGGTTAATGCAAGAACTATAAATAAAGGACCAAGATCCCCTATAAAATAAAAAATCTCATTCATACATAGCATAGTCCAAGCGAACCCACTTAAAATCTTTACTAAACTATGACCGGCCATCATATTAGCAAATAAACGTATTCCTAAGCTTAATGCGCGAAAACAATAAGAAATTAGCTCAAGGAGCACTAAAAAAGGTGCTAACGGCAGTGGGACTCCTGCGGGTAAGAATAAGCTTAAAAAAGGAAGCCCATTTCTTTGAAATCCCACTATAGTAATGCCAATCCAAATCGAAAATGAGAGACCCAAAGTAATGAGAAAATGACTTGTAACTGTGAAGCTATAAGGTATCATACCCTGAAGATTACAAAATAACAAAAAAGTCAAAGTGACAAAGATGCAAGGGAAAAACTTTTGTTTAACATTTCCGGAAAGACCCCCTATTTGTTCGTTTACCAGGTTCAGCACGAAATCATAAATAAGCTCTACCAAGGATTGCCAAGCATTTGGTACTAAGTTTCCTCCTCCCTTTTTAGTAACCAAATAAACCAAAAGTAGGACCAAACTGAGAGTGAGCAGCATAAAGAAAGATGAATTTGTGAATGAGAAATAAAAGTCCCCCATATTCATAGGAAGAAATGGGATAATCTCAAATTGATCCAGGGGGCTATTGGCCGCCACCTCGCCAGCTTGGGGGCTGTGGGGGACCACCTGATCAGCCACATCAGCAGCATTTTGAGGTGTAGGCGGCCAAACAGGCTTGACAGAGACCCCTTTCCAGCTGTAACTAAATTCGCTGGCGACTCCTAGACTTTTGTGGCTTTCTAGAGTCTCGAATATTAAGAATACGTACCACGGCAAAATGAGAAATACATAACTATAAAGCAAACGAAGAAGACGGTCGAGAAAGCTGCTAAGGGTTTTTTCGTTCCCCTTCAGAAGCCATAAAAACTCTTTTATTACTTCGCTCATCATTCTTTTTTTTTTTTTTTTTCCTTTTTTCCGCTTCTTGCTATAAAAATTCAGACAGACTTGTCGGAAAGAACATCACCTTGGTTTAACCAAGAAAAGCATGGGAGTCTTTTATCGGAGATTCGTGAAAGATATCAAAGGCCTAGTTCGATTAAGAGGAAGCACAGACGTACCACCCCAGCTTACCTAGAAGTTAAGGAAAACACAGAGCAATGATTTGTTGCTGACCAAAAGGAAGATTTGTAAGAAACTAGAAAGCTAATCCTGGAACGGTAAGAAGGTTAAGAGATCACGATCGGATAACGGCCACATCGATATCGGCTACGGGGATAGCCCCCTTTTGCTAACCACAAGCAAGATTCGTCACGACATAAAGCATGGTGGAGAGAGAACGAACAGAGAGTCCACCAGCGAATGAAGGGAATCAAGGGGCAGCAGGATCACTTTCTCTTACGCTCAGAAAAAGAAGTACCAACGATTTCTAACTTCAGCGCATGCTGCTTTCGTTAGCTTCTGTTGTACTTGGATTCGTCTTACTAAAAAAAAGAAAGATCCATTTTGAGGTTGAAAACCCCAAAACAGCGTGCGAATAGCATGTGTTAAGCATATAGCTATAGCATGTTTTAAGCATATAGCTAGCGTTCCTTCGGTGAGCCAGGATCAAACTCTTCTTGACTATGAGACCCCCCAAAACATCGTATCAGGGTCTCAGTTTCTTCTCTTATGATAGAGTTGCTTCTCTTAAGAAATTCTTTCTTTTCTTACGACATTTTCTCTTTTCTTAAGAGAAGCCCGCAGATTTTTTTCTAATGGTTTATTCAATCAAGTGATGTTGTTTTTGTTTTGTTGTAGCAACACAAAAAAATCAAGCATATGAAGAGCATCTATAGTTGTAGACAGTAAAAAAAAGTTCTTCGAAGCTGTGCTAATGGTGGTCAAGGATAAGGTACTAGTTTCAGTGGGAGACATTGAGTCTGCATGAGAAATCTGGGAGACTCCACAGAGAATGTATGAGTCAGTGACAATGGTAAACATGAAGTTTCTTCGGCAACGGTTTTTTCTAAGCAAGATGCAAGAGGGGACGAGCATGTCTCAGCACTTAGACAAGATGGAGAAGATTTTCAAAGAATTTGTAGCAGTGAGAGTCAAAATGACTGATCGTGATCAGTGACCGGGAAGTCTGCTGAAGTCGTTTGAGTCTTTGACAACCACCCTCTCCCGTGAAACTCCTCCTTTAACTATGATTGATCTGACGCTTTTCTTTAGGCAGAAGCTGAAAAGAGATTTGAACAGCAGTCTGAAAAGACTAATGCTGCGCAAAAGAATATGTTTCAAAAGAAGAATAAGCACAAATGCAGAAGGACCTGAAAAACATAGAGTGTTGGTCCTGCAAGAAGAAAGGTCACTTGAGTTTGAGTTTTGAGTGCCCATAAAAGAAGGAAGGGCAAAGGGAAAAAGCTATGATGATCAGGAAAAGGTGGTGTTGGTCACTACTATGGCCCTGTTTGCCAACATTTCAGATAGTTGGTGGATCGGGTCCTCGCATCATATTTTCTTCCGAAAGGAGGTGCAAATATGATTGAAGAACTAGGTTCTTCATATATGGGCAATGGCATTTCGACTGTAATCAGAGGCCGAGGGAATGTGTAATTGCTGTTGGAAAACGAGAAGCAAATGTTGATTTTCTTTTTTTTTTTTACCTGAAAAGAACCTACTCTCGATGAGAAGAAGAAGAGAAGAGCCTTGACTTTTTATTATATTAATAAAGCGCTAGCGCGCTACTTCTAGCAGCTTGCTTCAAAGCTTTACTTTACTAATAGGGAATAGGGCTTTTTTTATAGATTAAGAGGTGAGTAAGGGGCTGCTTCTTAGCCCTCCAGGAAATGAGATTCCGACCAAGAACAAAAGCCCGAGGTAGAGCGTCGGTCGTCAGGGCAGCCTGCCTTTATTTTATAGGAGTAGGGGCGGATAGCTTGGCACCTGGAGATATAGGCGTAGCGCAAGGCAGAATAGACGAGATAAAAATTCAAGAGTATACTTTGTTAGGCGAAGTCCAGAGGTGGAGCGAGATACCTCCATGCCGAGAAAGTAATGCAGCGGATGAAAGAGACAAATTGGTTTCCAAGCTCCTTGATGAAATCGAATAAAAGAGAAGAATCATTCCCGGTGAGAATGTTGTCGTCAACGTATAAAAGAAGGATGAGGCAACGACCATGACGTCGACGAACAAAGATGGAAGAATCCGCACGGCTACAGTGGAACCCTTTATCAAAAATGAAGCAGTGAGAAAGGAGCTAAATTTCTTAAACCAGGCTCCCTTCTTAGCTCTTGGTGCCTGCTTTAGCTTGTCGGAGGCCGTAACGTAAATCGCTTTCTTGAGCTTGCATACCAAGTTAGGATTCCTAGGAGAAGAGAAGCCTGGGGTTGGAGGAGGCTGAATAGAAACTTATTCTTGCGAATCCCCCTTCCCTTATGTTGTTGAAAGGCATTCTTCACGTCAAGTTGAAATAAGGGCCACTTTTTGATTGCAGCCAATGGCTTGTTTCCCCGCGGGCAATGAGACTCAGTCTTATTCTTTTTTTCCTGGGCATTTCTTTCTTCCTGCATAGCATCTCTCCAGCAAGAATGATTAAAGGCTTCAGCAAATGATTCAGGTTCATGAGAAGATTGAACTGACATGAGGTAAGCTCGATGTTTTGGGGAAAACTATTCATAAGATAAGACAAGAATCCTTCAACGGGAGAGAGGATCGACGAACCTGAGAGAGGGATCCAGAATCTGAGGAAGCGACTGGAAGGGAAGCTACTGGGCTAGACTGCTGATCTTCTGGAGTAGTCTTCCCCTGGGAAACTCAGTGTAATCGCCGCCGAGAATAAACATGCTGTGCCGGGTGACTGGAATCCTCTGAGGTCAGCTGAACAGGCTGACAATCGGCAGAAGATGTTGGGCAAGGCTGCTGGCCTGAAGAGTGAGGCTGATCCGTAACATCAACTGCAGAAGAATGAGGTTCGAGTTGATGAACAGGAGAAGGCCGCAATACATCTCCATCACCATTCTCCCCCGGGGCTGATTAATTAGGTTAAGGAAAATATGAGGCGACCTCATTAAAGAGAACATTCAAGGATACATCGAGTCTCTTGGATTTCACGTCATAGCATCTATACCCGGACTAAGCATATCCAAGAAAGACACAAGTGGTTTCCTTGGGGACAATTTTTCTCTTAATTGCGCAGGAATATGAACAAAACACGTGCATCCAAACACTCGAAAATGCCTATAGGATGGACCCAGTAAGAAGTTCGTGAGGTGCCGCTGCAGCTTATTCCCTCTCTCTTTCCCCCCCCAAAAAAAGGAGAGAGATGTCCCGTCCCTTCTTTATGCACATCCATATACATAGCCAGACACAAAGGTGTACAATCCGGTCAAAATCTGCGGTTCTTTAAGTTCATTCACTGTAGGTTCTCTTACTTGCTCTAGTGGCTGGCAAACGCCAACCGAGAGGGGAGAACGAATGGCTCAGGAATCGACTGGTTCCGAGCGGACTCGTGGAGCTGCTGCTTGGATTATCTACGAATAAGAGGAGCCGTCTTAGGAAATGACTTAACTTAAAAGACAGATGCCGCCGCTGCGAGGCGAGGGAGTAACTTGTCTGGTCTTGCGGTACACTCACTCCCGTTACGAGAATGAAATGACGCCCCAGCTCGACTCGAGACCAAGACTCCTTACAACTCGCACCAATAGCGGCACTGAGCGGCCGGAGATTGATTGAAAAGGCAGCCCAGCCAGCCCGCCCCTTTAGTGATTGTGATCAAGAGCACACACTGGACCTGACCCACTAATCATCATCTCATCTGGCGCGAAGCAAAAAGAAGGGGGGACCCTTCCTTCCCAGCCCAGCCGCCCCCCCGCCTACCTACTCGTGCTCGTAGCTCGATCGGAGGTCAAGAGTGTGGTCCGGCGGAAAAACAGAAGTCGTCCGTATCAAGTGATACGTGAATTGCTCAGTAGTGCTTCGCCACTACTGTAGCTGGCGGAAATAGCTTAATGGTAGAGCATAGCCTTGCCAAGGCTGAGGTTGAGGGTTCAAGTCCCTCCTTCCGCTCCTGGCTTCGTCGTTTAGTGGTAACGAGTGGAGTGCATAAGCCCCTTTAGAGATAGGAAAAGCGGATTGAGATTACTAATGACGGATGGAGGTTGAGGCTCGATGGAATTGAGTTCGGTGCCTCGCCCTTGTCTCCTTCGCCGGAGACTGCAAATGATGGGAATCCTATCGATAAAGAAGAGGCATAGGCATCGCCTCTCGATCCAATCCGTCTTCCCTGGCCTCCCCAACGAAGATACGAAATCAACCTCCCGCCATAGAGAAGAGATCTAAAGTCTGGGTCCCCTCGATCACCCTTCCCTTTCACCTGAACTGGTCGAGAGAGCGCACCACATTTTATAACCTTCGAACTGAAACCCCCAACTAGAGATGGAATTCCAGAACCTAAACAACTCAGTTGAGAGCTTCGTGACCGGTTCAAGGGAAGGTCCACCAATAATTGATAGGCCATTCCCCCCCTATCTGTCTCTTGATCCCTCATTCCACTAATCCGTTGTTACTGATTCATTCAAGGCATAGACTCCCCACTTCTTTGTCTTATTAGCGCAGGTGTTCGAACCGCTGAACTTCAGACTCGAGTTGAGAAAGAAAAGAGGGCTAGGCCCAGGAGAGGAGGGCTCTCAGGGACTGGGGAAGACGGGTGGATTATAGAGCTAGGGGCGGATCGAAGGTTTGTCCATTGGGATTGGGCATGGACGAGCCTCGACTGGGCCAGCATTGATGAAAAAATGACAAAATCAAAACGTCTCCCATCGCTTCATTAACCGGTGTAGGATGAAAGATCAGGTCCAGGATTCGAGTCAAATCGACCTTCCTCAGGGTGAGGCAAGGAATTCAATCAAATGTTCGTTGTTCAATATCTCGGCTGCTCAAGAAGTTGGACTAGCTGCTCCTCCGACCGGGAGTCGATTCTAGGGTAAGGGCGGAGCCTCACCTTGCAGTAGGAAGGTGTTCGTTGTGGGTTCAAACTGGACTGAAGGGAGGAGGAATTCAATACTCCGATCTTACTGGGGATTCATCACAGGCTAGGGCTTTCGAATCAAAGCATGGGCATCTGCAACTAAGAGGGAGCAGTAGATCGTCGATTGAAGAGCCAGGTCAGTAAACTAAACTTCTATTGGGACTGATATTGATTATTGATTCGACTAGAGGGACTCCTAGCAGCAAACTTGTATGAAGGGGCCCCGCAGGAGATGCAGGAGCCGCCAGCCGGATCGACCAATAAATGATAGGCCAGAGGGATGGGCTCATTCTACTAATCAGAGATCCCTGGCCCTACCTAACACAGAGATGTCCCGAGATTAGTTGATCGGAAAGCTCAGGCAGGAGTAGGACATTCCATCAAAATCTTTCTGATCCGCTAGCTGGTGGTCCTCTCAAATCCCATTTTTTCATCGACAGGTAGGGTGAATTCTAAGGTTCCTTATTCCGGTTGTAAAGCGGAAGAAGAGGGAGAATGGGCACAGCCCCATCAGCAGCCCGCGTTTTCGACCCAATTGAAAATGAAACAAGAATCTGTGTTCACTATCTATGGAGTGGAGTGACTCTCCTTAATCTCCTCTTCCTTCCCTTTTTTTTCCTTTCTCGCCGGCAGGAGAATCCATTTCTTTTCTTGTATTGTTTATTATGATTGATCTGTAGTTCAAGGGCACTCTTCCTAATCCGAGTTTGAGATGAAATAAGACCCAGACGTAGAGTCCCGTCGGCCGGGAAGGGATTTTTTCTATTGATTTTTTACTTCCTTCTGGCCTTACCTTTAAATAAGGGGTTCTTCTCTTTCCCCACGAGCACGAGGGAAAGCCCTTTCCAGATGGAGTAGTGCATCTCTGTCTTGAAAGCCCGCCCTACAGATAGGAACTCCTATCTCTACTGCCTATCCAACCCGAAGACTCTTATTCGTGGTGGAGTGCTTCGAATAGGATCCGATCCCATCCCAGCAGTCAAACTTCTTCCTGACCCGGCTTACCTGCCTCGGAAGCTGGAATGCCTTTCTAGAGGAGGCTACCCGAGGAATCGAAAAGTTTGAAGTGGGATGTGGAATGTGATTGGTGATGGATGGTGGTTATGGTTATGAAATAAGTTCTGCATCAGATGATGAGCCCATGCGAAAACTTTCTCTTTTATTGGCGCTCGATAGGTAGGCTATTAGATTGAGTCGAAAGCCTACCAACGCATAAAGGTTCCGATTCGAGCGAAAGCCCGAACGGGGGAGGCGAGAACATCTTGATCGAAAGCTCCACTGTTCTGAATAGTGAGAAAGAGTTTTCAAAATTCGATCAAATCGATCGAGAATCTCATCATCTGTTAGGTGGGCCAACCGACCGACCGAGTTGGCGTCCATGTCACAGAACCTTTCTTTTAGCCAAGAATCGCATTATTGATCGAATCGGGGCAATTCATTGGCAAATGCAAAATATACCGTTTTAACACTCAGAAAAAAAACCTAAAAAAGAAGAAGAGTCACTAAGACAAGAGCTAGGTAAGCAAGCAAGAAGGAGAGGCTAGAAAAGGCGAGGCAAGGGGCTCTCCATCTCTAGGAAGATTGTGTCCAGGATCTGATAATCTAAGCCTTGCTTCTTCTGGTCGGCTCGTATTAGCCTATGCTTTATTACAGGTAGTCATTCCATTCCCCCCGTTCCTTTAGTCTTTTTAACGGTACTTGAATCTTAAGTCGCGGTCATGTCTCGCCTCCCCCCAGTATAGTAACCGGTTCCATGTTTCCTCCTCATTTCATCAGTTCCAGGCTCAAGTGCCTGCTCATCCATCTTCAGGCGAACATTTCCATTGAGTGACTGTAACTGCTATGGTTTACAGTCAATAGTTCTTAACCAACCCTTTCTCTTAGAGCTTTAAGAGAGAATAGGGAGTCAGGGGGGACCTTCGCTTCATTAGAAATTGGACCCTCTTTTGCGGAGCCCTGAGAAAGTCACCGGCGGCGGGTTAGTACAGTTTTCCTGCTGCTGATTTGGCCCTGCGCTGATTCAGGAGCTTCTTCTTTAGTCTAGGATTCTAAATAATAATCAAATCAAAAGAAGCGGCTGGGCGAGAACAAGAAGCGGTCGTCGTCCGGCGGCCGGTAGCTCTACTAAGCGAAGAACCGCTCGCTGCCTTTTTTTCGCGAATAACATGTGCGGGTAGCCTAGGAGAAGAGAAGCAAGCTACCTTCGCCTACCTCCCCGTTCTTACCGTCCAAAACAGGCCGTATGGAGTATAGCCAAGTGGTAAGGCATCGGTTTTTGGTACCGGCATGCAAAGGTTCGAATCCTTTTACTCCAGATTATGAACACCCGATCGGATCTGTCAAGAACGAGCTGACGACTACAGGGGAAGCGGCTGACTGCAGTCCCTGAGCCCAGCTTGTAGCAAGTTTTACTTTGCTAAGAGAAGAGAGAGAAGGGAAAGACAGACGGCAGAAAGCAATCCCTTCCAACCAGCCAACCCGCGGAGTTGAACACAACACTGACTTCGGCCAGGTTCTTCTATCAGCCCTTGCTTAACTCCTTGTTCCGTAAACCGGTCGCTGGTTGATCTGATCGGACCCCGGACACGCGAGAGCCCAGCCCGGGAGGAATGCATGGTTCCCTGGCGCTTCATGGGACGGGCGTTCGCAGTCCCCCTCCCTCTAATCTAACCTTACCTCGCTCGCCCAGGCCTGCCGGCACAATAAGAGAATGAGGGAGCTAATCTGCTTGCTTGTGCAGGCGAGGACCGCTCGGCTAGGGCGCGCCAGAGGAGCAAAGAGTGACTTGATTCTTTGCTCTTCGACAGCCCTAATAATAATAAGTCACTCTTTGCTCTGCCCTTTGCTTTGCCCCGTGCTGTCTTCCTCCAGTTGCCCCCACCCAATAGGCCGAAAAAGGTTGCAATCAATTGCCCTTCCCGTTCTCATCAAACAAAAGACTACCATACACGCCTTTTGCCGGCAAACTACCCTCGCCTACCTCATCTATAGGCATTTCTATCCGCCCGCGCGCGGGATCAGATCGACTACTCTACTACCATCATGCCGAAGGTCTTTTCTTCAATAGGGACGGATAATGAATAGCTTCTTCATAATCTTAGAGGCCCTGCAGCCGCACCGCATCATTCAATTGCTCTGTCATAAAGAAAGGGAAGGAAAGATTTTAGTGATTAATCGCCTGAACCTGCCTTTCTTTCTTTGCCAGGAGGGGTGGCCCAATCACTAATCGATCTCTCAACGAGAGCCTCATTCTAGAGGAAATTGCTTCGGTGGATCCAGTTGATTAAGTCGTAGTGTCCGTCGATACCCACCTGCTTGGAGTGCGCCTTTCTTGGAAAAAGAGTAACGAGTTGTCATCTTTCCGTCCTTTTTGATTTTAAGGAAACGAGGGCCCTTATCCTACTTATTTGTTTGTTTGACGAGTGCTCAAGATTGGAATGGAAGTATGGGAATCGGACAACCTATTATTCTCTTAGGCACCTTTTCCTGCTTATCTGTTATAGGGCGAGTGTCTAAAGAAGACCCTTGTTGTTATGTACGGGTAATGCGTTCCCTTTCTTTCTTTGTGCACTTAGGAAAGAGCACAGCTAACATGAGAGCTACAAATCTTCAATGGGTTTGTAAGTCGTATTTCGTTATTCGATAGCTTCATCCAAATACATTAGGTTCAGTGTCCCGAAGTGTACATAGGGATTCTCAACTCTTCGAGTGCGAGAGATAGATTCTATTCCTTTATAGCAATAGCACGAATCCTAAGCTACGGCACGCCAAGGAATGGTTCGATGCATCATGGGTGGATCTTAATGGGCGACAGGGGGATTGGCTGGCTTGGACCCCTCCACATTAGTACTTAATGCAAGACTTCGATTGCGGGCTAGGATAGCTCCCTTTTAACCATTGGAAGTGCTTCTTGCTGGGGATTGACCATTTGGGGTGCTAATAAGGTAAGCAACCCATACAGTTGAAGTTGGAGTGGAAGTTTCTTTCCTTCTACCTGGAAGTGTTTTTGAATTGGAGGATTCATCCGTAGTAGCAGTCCCAGTAGTTGAATTCCCACCAGTCTTCATACCAGTTGGCAAAAGCTAGCCAGCAGCAGTACTTATTCAATTCAAACTAGTCTCCGTGCCCCTCTTTCTAGTAACATGTATAACTCTAACTAGTGTGATTGATTGTGCTTATTGCTTATCCCTCTTTCTTTCCCTGGGCATCGAGCTAGTAGCAATCCGATTACAATACATCAGGCAAGGGCGAAAGACTAAGATCATAGAAGTCAAGATGTTGTGGTGTCCTAAAGAAAAAGAACTGGCTTATGATTCTCACTTCCCCCCGGATCTTTAGGTAAGTAATGTGTTGTGCTAACTTCCTTCTTTATGAGCTCATCGAAACTAAAAGCAGAGTTAGAGGGAGCCTAAAGCTATTGATGATAGCGGGATGGAGAATAGTGTTACAGCTACCTTACGGCTTATGCTACCTTCTCAGAAAACCGCAGAAGGCTGACTTCCCAGAGACATAGTTAGACCAGCTTCCGCTTTCCCTACTGGTACTTCGAAAAGGCTACCTTCCCCTGCTTATTGTCAATCCTTCTTCTGAGCCTGCTCGCTTCAAGTATTCCACTCGTTTGCTGGGAAGATCGGCTAAGACCTTTCCCGCTGCACTGGCTTGAGGATATGAGGAGATATAAAGAAGAGATGTTACCCTAGGTCTAAGTTATGGTCTGACAGTCCCGCTTCCCAAAAAACCTGGCTTTTCGATTGGTAAACTACAACAATTACATTGAACCTATAGCTATAGGCTGGCTCAGTATTCAATCCAATCTATTCTGGTTCAAAGCTTGACTCTCTTTCTCCTTTCCGCTTCGATCCCTACTGCTTGAAGTAAGCTACAACCATTTTCTTTTCTCCCTCGGTCAGCTCTTCGGTTGCTTTCTCAATTCAACATTGCCAAGACACTCAAGGGACCAAACTAAGGAGATTGGAGACAGATTCAAGAGCAGGCACCCATACACGAATTGGGCAGTTCACCACTGACTTTACGGCTCGTAAGCAAAGGCTACGCCCCTACTTTGACACTCCCTCCTCAATATTGCATATTTTCACCGTGCTCGCATAAACGTATTCTTCTTCCTTAAACTAAGAAAGATCAGGATAAGCATTCCAAGCGGAAGAGACTGAGAACACACCTCCAATCCCAGAAACCAAACTAACTGAGTCAGGGTCCGAAGTAGAGCAAGGATGAGGGCAAGTTGTTTGCCAGCTCATTAAGCTGGAAACCGCCCACCTGTTTGATGAAAGAATTGTCTTGACTTTGGCATAGACCGGAATAGCTGCATCATAACAGATTCTACTACCATACTTCTGAACAATGGGACCTAAAGGATGCCAGTTGTCGAACCAAAGGAAAGTACCCTCCCCATTACCCACTTTAGACCGGATGAAAGGTCTCACAGTGTCCCTCAAGTTAAGCAATTTCCTCCAACTCCAGGAACAGTCATTGGGAACGGGGATGCCCCGCGCACTCCTACCTTTCAAGAGGTAACTATTAATCCAGGAAGTCCAGATGGTATGTGAGTTAGACGCAATACAAATGTCTGGTAATAGCTGCCTTATTCCAATCATGAACTCTCTTGAGGCCAAGCCCTCCTTCCTCTCTCGGGAGGCAGACCACGTCCCAAGCCACCTTGGCAGCCTTAGAGATCCCAACTGCACCATGCCAGAGGAAAGATCTGAGGATCTGGTCAATAACCTTGCACACTTCCTTCGGAAAAAGAAAAATGCTACTCCAGTAGACCTGAATACTGAACAAGACTGATCTGATGAGCTTCAGTCTACCCGCATAGGAAAGCCGTTTGCTAGTCCAAGATTAAACCCTTTTCTTTTGGTAATCTTATCAATGAGAGGCCTACAGTCTTCCTTGTTAAGGCAGCCTACTTTTAAGGGAATACCCTGGTACTTGATGGGCAAGGTCCCTTCTTTGAAGCAAAAAAAAAGATTGCGGTGAAATTACTTATGGTTGGATGGTTCAGGGCTAGGTATAAATACCACGCCCCTATCAGCCTTCGGTTGTGTCAGACCGTAAGACTGCACTAAGAATGCAGTACCGTCTGTTCCACCCAAGAGCCAACCTGGTCTGGTTGTGTTGTCTGCTGGAAGTATTGGTGCCCTCCAGTTTAAACCTAATGAACTGATGAGGTCATGGCACTTCCAAAGATGGCCAAATCTCACAAGATTTTCATCTCGATTATTGATTTTCCACGATGTCTGTACCACAGGCCCGTCCATTAGCTCTTGGATAGTTACCCTATCTGAGACTGCGACTTCCCAATACCATTTTACATATTTAAGCCATTGAGTTACCCAACCTCTAAGTTGAGTATACTCCTGGAATGTCCTCTGTTCTTCTGTGAAGAATAAGTCATCCGGTGGTACCCTTAGTTCTTGAGGTCTTAATGTATTTCGTAGATTATTAATAATAAAACCTCGCAAATAAGGATTCAAGGGCTTACCTCGACCTAACCATAGATCGAGGGGTAAGTTGAGTTTATTCCACATACTCCAATATCTCATCCATTTCTTAGATTTGATATTGGATAGGGAGCTAATTGTCCTATAACCTGCACCAGCAAGCCGAAAGAAGGTTGATAACCTCTTAACGGGATACTTGTTTGCTACTGCAAACAGCCCATACCATAAGGGTGATGCAAATTAAGCACTGCCTTCGCGGAAACTGGAGATATATCTTTCGACATATTCTTGACCACGAAACGCTTAGCAAACTCTGCACAACCTGTGTCAGAGACTAATGATTTCGGTTCCGAAATCTTAACCTCCAACCGATCTAATGCAGATCTATAAACCTCAGCTACCTTTACGTCAGCAATGACAACATCATCGCCTAGTATGGCATAAGATTTGAAGTACTCATTAGGATAGACTTGTTCGGCTGCC